TCTTGCTTTAGTTTCTTTCTTGCGCACTCAACCATCCCCTGGTCAAGCTCTGGACGAAGCTCGCGCTCGGCCCCTCGGTGGAAGCTATTGGGACAGCGGCTTTGATAGCGCTTTCTCAATGAGATATATCATATCGCGGTAGAGCCCCTAGGGAACTATTCGCCTTGGGAGTGGTCGGACGAGTGACTTAGTCCGAACAAAAGACTTCTTCATTTTTAGGACACATGGCTTTGAACCCACATTTTTGTTTTTGATCTGAGCTTTGAACCCATCTTAAACAGCACTCATGCCTAAACAGCTGAAAATGCTTAGTCACCATCTAATAATAAGATACATTGCAAAATCTACTTTACACATCAGAAAGAAGAGCCGATAAACGATAGACCAAACATTACAAAGCTAATAACTCTTTTAATCAATATTAAAAGAGCAAAAAAATACAACGTACTAAACAAAGTTAAACATAGAAGATTAACTACTTAAAGTACCCTAGAAGGCTAGAACCCTCCCTAAACCCCATTTATCCCCTAAACTTAGATTAGTCTTCCTTCCATATCCACATTACTTAGATTACACAACACTAAACATACCATCCCCAAATGCACTTATACTAGAACAAGGCTACAAGTTCCATCCCTTCCTACACCAAATTGCCCATGTGCTGTCATTGCTGCTGTCATTGCCCACAAAGCTTCACTTCACATAATGTGGCACCCATTTTTATTTTCATCACTGAACAACGTGAAGGAATCCGACGGCGGTGGTGAATAATACGGTGGTAATATGGTCAAACCCAATGAAGGTGGCGGTGCACCGGCTAAAAGAAGATTGAAGGAATAGAAGAAATAGTGTAAGAAGGGGACAAGGAATGCGCTGTGAGGGGAAATAAACAGGAAAGACCAGATCAACCAAACGCATGGTAGCCAAGTTTGACACATATGGATGCCCAGACTAGGACAAAAATACGTAGGAGCCGTAAGGCGTTAGCAAGTAATCCCTTCTTGCATTCCGCCCTTATGAAAAAGGAATTGATAGACCCTAGCTAGCAAGAGCAGAAGCAAGGTAGTGCTAACTCTGCATCGATTCCCCCTCGATCAAACGATTGCCTTTTTCTTTCTTTTGATCTCATTGCCAATCTCGATTCAATGGGGGAATAAAGAGTCCTTGGCCTTACTTTAGAATGAGAATGCGGCGGAGCTTACCTTCGATGATCACCAACCATATCATAGATCTTCCACATGATACCAAACTTCGCAAGAAGCGGGTCTTTGTCGGTAATGCGGACATCATACGATACTACCGGAGCATCAAGTAGTTGATCGATGGTTGTGACAACGCCACTGGTAGCATGATCGGTATGAAGTAACTGCTTTTAGGAGGTCACGAAGTGTGCTCGACTCTGAAAAAACGTATTATAGATAGTAAGTCAAGTTATATATAGTGGAAGAAGGCGCTTGATGAGCCCCTGCTCTTATAGTGAGTGAATGCGGGCAGAAGGGAAGCTGTTCTTCCTTGTCTCTAGTTTTGGCTGTCTGTTACGGTACCTTAGACTTTATAGAGTAGGTTTTCTGCCCTTCCTTAAGTCCGACATCTTTTCTTTTTGTCCGACATCCTGAATTAAAAGGGGCAGATGTCACTTACAATCAAATAGACAATCGAAGGTTCTGAAAGAAAGAAATAACATGATTGACGAGTGGAAATTTTTTTTTGAAGAGTGATCCGCTTCCCCCTTAAACAAACCTTTTAGGTTTGAGGCCATGTGGTTGAACCACACCAAAGAAACTTGGTCCACTAGGTTCCTATCTCTCAAAAAGTTTCTGAATTTGCTACTGCTGCTCAGAAGCGGAATGTTGATGTGTTTGGGAATTAGAAGGAAAAAGAGGAGGAGGGTATTGAAAAAGATTTTATGTAGGAGATGTGTTCCCTTCCTTGTCAATTTGGAGCATGAACTGACTAAGGAATATAATGAGGTTATTGCCCAAGAGGTTCTGCAAGAACGTTGGCTCCAGAAATCCGGGAATACCTGGCTCAAAGAAGGCTACGAAGTAGAGGGCCTTAATGATGATGAGGGAAATTGGAAGACTGATAAAAGTGATTCGCGGGCTACTGCTCTTTCTTATTTGAAAGGTCTTTTTAGTAAGAAGTGGACTGTGGGAGTTTTCATACCAATTTTTAATCTCTTTCCTAGAGTGGATGCTGAGGAGCTTGAAGGATTAAATGCGGATGTCACCCCTCTAAGTGAAGTCTCTTTTCCATTGGCAGTCTAAAGGGCGCCGGGGCCTGATGGGATGCCTGCCGAGCTCTTTCAACAGATGTGGGACTCATGTCATGAGGATATTTGTGATATGGTGAATAATTGCTGCTTCCTTACTGCCCCCTTTCCAGCTGGAATCAATGATACTTACATTGATACCTAAAGTTCAAAGCCCCATTTCTATGAAAGAACCTAGACCAATCCGTTCTTTCAGAACCTTGTACAAGATTGTGTCTAAAATGATTATGAGAAGATTGAGACCCCTGCTGACTAAATTGGTGTCTCCTACACAGGCGAGCTTTGTGCCTGGGCGCCATATCGCTGATAATATAGTTGTGGCTCAAGAGATTCCGAAAAAATTTAGGGTTTCTAAAGCTTTACTTTCAGAATCTTACCTTTTTGTTCTTTGTATGGGGATGGAAGCCTGTTAAGCTATCTAAAGATGGCCCCTGTGTGTCTCATCTGTGCAGATGACTTAATCCTCTTTTCTGGAGCTTCTATGGATCAAGCCGATGCTATGAGGGATTGTCTTGATTCTTTTTGCCTGTCAGGAGGTTAGTTATGACAAATCTAGGCTCTTTTGCTCCCCAAATGTTGATGAAGACCTGGCTTCAAGTCTTTCTATTATTTGTGGCTCTCCTCTTACTACGAATCTTGGCAAGTACCTTTCCCCACTTCCTCACTTCTTCGCTGCCCACTTCACTGCGTTCAGTGCCTCTGGTCGAGCTCTAAGTCCAATAATTTATTTGTCAGTTGGGCCTCACAGGGCTCCGTGGGCCGTTCCTTTGGGCCGCTATCTATCTCTTATCCAAGTTTCTCATGCGTGGGTCCCGCCACAACACTTTCCAAGTGTGTCGTGACGTTCGTCGTTCAATCGCGAAAAATGGACCCCTTTGACGGTGTGGGACCATAATTCGCAGGTGACTTCTGAGCAGTGGAAGTTACCATTATGTCCCTAGATTATGCTAAAGGGGCTTTGGCCTACGGCCAGCCTTGCAAGTAATGCGCAGTGCACATGTGCAGAGAACAAGACATATATTATCTAAGCTCATGCTCAAGCTCTTAATTTACCTGTAATTAGTGCCATTATCAAAGAAAAGAAGTCTATTTTACCCGGGCAGTCGTTCTTTCAGAACCTTCTCGAGAAAAACCTCTATTTCTTCCGTTAAAGTGTTGTTACTTGTTTGCTGTCCAAAAGTGGTATAAGAGGCCTGGGGCTCATTCATTCACTGCAAGGCAGGCAGAAGAGGGGTTTTCTTGTTTCACTGCGAAGAAAGAGATAGAGAATTCGTGCCGGAAAAGGATAAGGGAATTAGGACTCCTTTACTACGTTTTATTCTTGTCTTGGCCTACTATACATAATAATGACATATATAGGGTTATGTATTTCATGCTATTGTCGTTGATACGCTTTCTTTCAGAACCTCGGCCTTATTTGATTAATCTGAAAAGTGGTATTCAGTCTCAGCCCTCGATTAATCTGAACTAGTATTCGACTTCGGCGCCTCGCTCCGTGCCTCACTACTCAAGGACAAAGCAGCAGCAGGAAAGATGGATATGGATCAACATAGGCTAAGTAACATACATATAAAGAAAGGCTGCTCCGACCAATCCTTCTAAACCGACACGACAGGAAGAACCGT